ATGACCCAACCCCCCATCCTAACCTACCTCACCATATCCCTGTCCTATGCCATCCCGATCTTAATTGCAGTTGCCTTCCTGACACTAGTAGAACGAAAAATCCTAAGCTACATACAAGCCCGAAAGGGTCCCAACATCGTAGGACCCTTCGGCCTCTTACAGCCCGTAGCTGATGGGGTAAAACTATTTACCAAAGAACCCATCCGACCATCAACTGCCTCTCCACTTCTCTTCGTCGCAACGCCCATACTAGCCCTCCTCCTAGCAATTACAATCTGAATCCCCCTCCCTCTGCCCTTTTCTCTAACTGACTTAAACCTGGGCTTACTATTCCTTCTTGCTATGTCAAGCCTAGCAGTGTACTCCATCCTATGATCGGGCTGAGCTTCAAACTCAAAATATGCCCTCATCGGCGCACTACGGGCAGTTGCACAGACCATCTCATACGAAGTCACACTAGCCATCATCCTACTATCCATGATTGTACTAAGCGGAAATTACACACTAAGCACTCTCTCTACCACCCAAGAGCCCTTATACCTCATCTTCTCCTCCTGACCCCTAGCCATAATGTGATACATCTCCACACTCGCCGAAACAAACCGTGCCCCATTTGACCTAACAGAGGGAGAATCAGAGCTCGTATCCGGCTTCAACGTAGAATACGCAGCCGGACCATTCGCCCTATTCTTCCTGGCCGAATACGCGAACATCATACTAATAAACGCCCTAACAACCATCCTATTCTTTAACCCAAGCTCACTTAACCTGCCCCCCGAGTTATTCTCAGCAGCCCTAGCCGCAAAGACTCTACTCCTCTCGTCTGGCTTCCTATGAATTCGAGCCTCCTACCCACGATTCCGCTACGACCAACTCATACACCTGCTCTGAAAGAACTTCCTCCCCATGACATTAGCACTATGCCTCTGACACACCAGCATACCAATCTGCCTTGCAGGCCTACCTCCTTGCTTAAGGAAATGTGCCTGAATGCAAAGGGTCACTATGATAAAGTGAACATAGAGGTATACCAGCCCTCTCATTTCCTATCAAAGCCCCCAAGCCTTAGAAAAGTAGGAATCGAACCTACACATAAGAGATCAAAACCCTTCATACTCCCCTTATATTATTTTCTAGTAAGGTCAGCTAACAAAGCTATCGGGCCCATACCCCGAAAATGATGGTTTAACCCCTTCCCCTACTAATGAATCCGCATGCAAAACTAATCACCTCCGTAAGCCTCCTCCTCGGAACAACCATTACAATCTCAAGCAACCACTGAGCAATAGCCTGAACCGGGCTGGAAATCAACACCCTTGCTATCATCCCACTCATCTCAAAATCCCACCACCCCCGAGCTATTGAAGCCGCAGTAAAATACTTCCTGGTCCAAGCAGCTGCTTCCGCTATAATCCTATTCTCAAGCATGATCAACGCATGACACACAGGGCAATGAGACATCACCCAAATAACCCATACTACCTCCTGCCTCTTACTGACCGCGGCCGTCTCAATAAAACTGGGCCTAGTGCCATTTCACTTCTGATTCCCAGAAACACTTCAAGGATCTACCCTAATAACTGCCTTACTCCTATCAACAATAATAAAATTCCCCCCTCTTACAATTATACTCCTAACATCAAATTCTCTAAACCCAGCCCTACTCACCACCATAGCCATTGCCTCAGCAGCCCTGGGGGGATGAATAGGGCTAAACCAAACTCAAACACGCAAGATCCTGGCCTTCTCTTCTATTTCACACCTAGGTTGAATAATCATCATTATCGCCTACAACCCAAAACTAACCCTACTAACCTTCTACCTATACACCATAATAACCACCACCGTATTCATTACCCTCAACACAACCAAAACCCTCAGCCTATCAACAGCCATAACATCATGAACAAAAGCCCCAATACTAAATGCGACATTCATACTAACCCTCCTCTCCCTCGCAGGTCTTCCCCCCATAACAGGCTTCCTACCAAAATGACTCATCCTACAAGAACTCATCAAACAAGAAATGACCCCAACGGGCACAATCATCGCTATCCTGTCACTCTTGGGATTATTCTTCTATCTCCGCCTAGCATACTACTCAACAATCACACTCCCACCAAACTCTACCAACCACATAAAACGATGGCACATCAACAAACCAACAACCACCTTCACTGCCATCCTAACCTCACTATCAATCCTCCTTCTACCGCTCTCCCCCATAATCCTAGCAACTACCTAGAAACTTAGGATAGCCCAAAACCGAAGGCCTTCAAAGCCTTAAACAAGAGTTAAACCCTCTTAGTTTCTGCTAAGACCCGTAGGATACTACCCTACATCTCCTGAATGCAACTCAGACACTTTAATTAAGCCAGGATCTTAGCCTAGGCAGGCGGGCCTCGATCCCGCAATTCCCCTAGTTAACAGCTAGATGCCCAAACCAACAGGCTTCTGCCTACTAGGCCCCGACACACTTTTAATGTGTATCAATGAGCTTGCAACTCAACATGAACTTCACCACAGGGCCGATAAGAAGGGGAATTGAACCCCTGTAAAAAGGACTACAGCCTAACGCCTAATACATTCAGCCATCTTACCCGTGACCCTCATCAACCGATGACTATTCTCAACCAACCACAAAGATATCGGCACACTTTACCTAATCTTTGGTGCCTGAGCTGGCATGGTGGGTACTGCTCTAAGCCTCCTCATCCGAGCAGAACTGGGCCAACCAGGCACCCTCTTAGGAGACGACCAAATCTACAACGTCATCGTCACTGCCCATGCCTTCGTAATGATTTTCTTCATGGTAATACCAATCATGATCGGAGGATTTGGCAACTGACTAGTACCACTTATAATCGGCGCCCCGGACATAGCATTTCCCCGCATAAACAATATGAGCTTCTGACTACTACCCCCATCCTTCCTACTTCTTCTGGCCTCCGCCACCGTGGAAGCTGGGGCCGGCACAGGGTGAACAGTCTACCCCCCACTAGCTGGCAACCTAGCCCATGCAGGAGCTTCAGTAGACCTAACCATCTTCTCCCTCCACCTAGCTGGTGTATCCTCCATCCTAGGGGCAATCAACTTCATTACAACTGCTATCAACATAAAACCGCCAACCCTAACACAATACCAAACCCCACTATTCGTATGGTCCGTCCTCATCACTGCTGTCCTACTCCTCCTCTCCCTACCTGTACTAGCTGCGGGAATCACTATACTCTTAACCGACCGAAACCTAAACACTACATTCTTCGACCCTGCCGGAGGGGGCGACCCTGTCCTATATCAACACCTATTCTGATTCTTCGGCCACCCCGAAGTCTACATCCTAATTCTACCAGGCTTCGGAATCATCTCGCATGTAGTAGCATACTACGCGGGCAAAAAAGAACCATTTGGCTACATAGGCATAGTTTGGGCAATACTATCCATCGGGTTCCTCGGCTTTATCGTATGAGCCCACCACATATTCACAGTAGGAATAGACGTCGACACCCGCGCATACTTTACATCCGCCACAATAATCATCGCCATCCCAACAGGCATTAAAGTTTTCAGCTGACTCGCAACCCTACATGGAGGAACCATTAAATGAGATCCTCCCATGCTATGAGCCCTAGGCTTCATCTTCCTCTTCACCATCGGAGGCCTGACTGGAATTGTCCTAGCAAACTCTTCACTAGACATCGCCCTGCATGACACATACTACGTAGTAGCCCACTTCCACTATGTCCTTTCAATAGGGGCCGTCTTCGCCATTCTAGCGGGATTCACCCACTGATTCCCCCTATTCACAGGGTACACTCTACACCAAACATGGGCTAAAGCACACTTCGGCGTCATATTCACGGGTGTAAACCTCACCTTCTTCCCCCAACACTTCCTAGGCCTAGCCGGTATGCCCCGACGATATTCCGATTACCCAGACGCCTACACCATCTGAAACACCATATCTTCCATTGGCTCACTCATCTCCATAACAGCCGTAATCATACTGATATTTATAATTTGAGAAGCCTTCGCATCCAAACGAAAAATCCTACAATCAGAACTGACCACCACTAACATTGAATGAATTCACGGCTGCCCACCCCCATACCACACCTTCGAAGAACCAGCCTTCGTCCAAATCCAAGAAAGGAAGGAATCGAACCCTCTTACACTAGTTTCAAGCCAGCCGCATTAAACCAATTATGCTTCTTTCTTATGAGACGTTAGTAAACCAATTACATAGCCTTGTCAAGACTAAATCACAGGTGAAAGCCCTGTACATCTCACATGGCTAACCACTCACAATTCGGATTCCAAGACGCCTCCTCCCCCATCATAGAAGAACTCGTAGAATTCCATGACCACGCCCTAATAGTGGCACTAGCAATCTGCAGCTTAGTCCTATACCTCCTAGCCCTAATACTAACAGAAAAACTATCCTCAAGTACTGTCGATGCACAGGAAATCGAACTAATCTGAACAATCCTACCTGCTATCGTCCTCATCCTACTTGCCCTGCCATCACTCCAAATCCTATACATGATAGACGAAATTGATGAGCCAGACCTTACCCTTAAGGCTATCGGCCACCAATGATACTGATCCTACGAATACACAGACTTTAAAGACCTAATATTCGACTCATACATAGTCCCAACAACAGAACTTCCCATAGGCCACTTCCGCCTCCTAGAAACCGACCACCGTGTTGTCATCCCAATAGAATCACTCATCCGCATCATCGTCACCGCCGATGATGTACTCCACTCCTGAGCAGTCCCCACCCTAGGAGTAAAAACTGATGCAATTCCTGGCCGACTAAACCAAACATCATTTATCACCACTCGACCTGGAGTCTTCTACGGTCAATGCTCAGAAATTTGCGGCGCCAACCACAGCTTCATACCAATCGTCGTAGAATCCACCCCACTCACCCATTTTGAAAACTGATCATCCCTACTCTCCTCATAACCATTAAGAAGCTATGCATTAGCATTAGCCTTTTAAGCTAAAGAAAGAGGAACTACCACCTCCTTAATGAAATGCCACAGCTCAACCCCAATCCATGATTCCTCATCATACTAACATCATGACTCACCCTCTCACTGATTATCCAACCTAAACTACTGACATTCCACTCAACTAATTCACCCACAAACAAGATACTCCCCCCCACAAAAACCGCCACCTGACCCTGACCATGATCATAAGCTTCTTTGACCAATTTACAAGTCCGTGCTTCCTGGGGGTTCCCCTAATCCTACTGTCAATGGTCTTCCCAACATTACTACTACCTACACCAAACAATCGATGGATCACTAACCGCCTATCCACTCTTCAACTATGACTATTAAACTCGATTACAAAGCAACTAATAATCCCCCTAAACAAAAAGGGACACAAATGAGCCATCATCCTCACATCACTAATAATACTCCTACTCACAATTAACCTACTAGGCCTATTACCCTACACATTCACCCCAACTACCCAACTATCCATAAACATAGCCCTAGCCTTCCCACTATGACTTGCCACCCTGCTTACGGGCCTACGAAACCAACCTTCTATCTCCCTAGGTCACCTCCTACCCGAAGGCACGCCCACACCCCTTATCCCAGCCCTAATCATAATCGAAACTACAAGCCTACTCATCCGCCCACTAGCCCTCGGAGTCCGCCTTACTGCCAACCTCACAGCAGGGCACCTACTCATCCAACTCATCTCCACAGCTACCACTGCTCTCCTCCCAATCATACCAACAGTATCAATCCTAACCGCAACAATTCTACTCCTACTCACTATCCTAGAAGTGGCAGTAGCTATAATCCAGGCCTATGTATTCGTTCTCCTACTAAGCCTATACTTACAAGAAAACATTTAATGGCCCACCAAGCACACTCCTACCACATAGTAGACCCCAGCCCCTGACCTATCTTTGGCGCAACTGCTGCACTTCTCACCACATCCGGACTAACCATATGATTCCACCACAACTCCCCACAACTCCTAACCTTAGGCCTCCTATCCATAGGCCTAGTCATACTACAATGATGACGAGACATTGTACGCGAAAGTACATTCCAAGGCCATCACACCCCCACAGTCCAAAAAGGCTTACGATACGGAATAATCCTCTTCATCACATCAGAAGCATTCTTCTTCCTGGGCTTCTTTTGAGCATTCTTCCACTCTAGCCTAGCCCCAACCCCAGAACTAGGGGGCCAATGACCTCCTACAGGAATCAAACCCCTGAACCCCCTAGAAGTCCCCCTACTAAACACCGCCATCCTACTAGCCTCCGGCGTTACCGTGACATGAACCCACCACAGCATCACAGAGGGCAATCAAAAACAAGCAATTCAAGCACTAACCCTAACAATTCTCCTAGGACTATACTTCACAGCCCTTCAAGCCATAGAATACCACGAAACGTCCTTTTCAATTGCTGACAGTGTATACGGTTCAACCTTCTTTGTCGCCACAGGATTTCACGGACTACACGTAATCATCGGATCCTCCTTCCTAGCCGTCTGCCTCCTACGACTAATCAAATTCCACTTCACATCCAACCACCACTTTGGATTTGAGGCCGCAGCCTGATACTGACACTTCGTAGACGTCATCTGATTATTCCTCTACATAACCATCTACTGATGAGGGTCATGCTCTTCTAGTATACTAATTACAATTGACTTCCACTCTCTAAAATCTGGTAAAACCCCAGAGAAGAGCAATTAACATAATCACATTCATACTTATTCTATCCCTAGCCCTAAGCACCATCCTATCCCTACTAAACTTCTGACTTGCGCAAACAAACCCAGACTCAGAAAAACTCTCCCCATACGAATGCGGCTTCGACCCCCTAGGATCTGCACGACTACCATTCTCAGTACGATTCTTCCTCAGTAGCCATCCTATTCCTCCTATTCGACCTAGAAATCGCACTCCTACTTCCCCTCCCCTGAGCTATTCAACTCCAATCTCCAACCACCACCCTAACCTGAACCTCCACTATCATCCTACTACTAACACTAGGCCTAATCTATGAGTGAATACAGGGGGGCTTAGAATGAGCAGAATAACCAGAAAGTTAGTCTAACCAAGACAGTTGATTTCGACTCAACAGATCATAGCCCACCCTATGACTTTCTCCATGTCCCCCCTACACCTAAGCTTCTACTCTGCATTCACCCTAAGCAGCCTAGGACTAGCCTTCCACCGAACCCACCTAATCTCCGCCCTGCTATGCTTAGAGAGCATAATACTATCAATATACATTGCCCTGGCAATATGACCAGTAGAAAACCAAACCACATCATCCACCCTAATCCCAATCCTCGTGCTAACCTTCTCAGCATGCGAGGCCGGCACTGGCTTAGCTATACTAGTTGCCTCTACACGAACCCACGGCTCCGACCACCTCCATAACCTAAACCTCCTACAATGTTAAAAATCATCATCCCAACAATCATATTACTCCCCACAGCCCTGCTATCCCCCCATAAACACCTATGAACTAACACTACCTCACACAGCCTCCTCATTGCCGCCCTTAGCCTACAATGACTCCTCCCATCACACTACCCCCACAAAAACCTATCCCAATGAACAGCCACAGACCAAATCTCCTCCCCCCTCCTAGTTCTCTCTTGTTGACTACTCCCCCTCATAATGCTAGCAAGCCAAAATCACCTCCAACACGAACCCCCAACCCGCAAGCGAATCTTCATCACAACCCTAATCCTAGTCCAACCATTCATCATATTAGCCTTCTCCGCCACTGAGCTAATGCTATTCTACGTCTCATTCGAAGCCACCTTAATTCCCACCCTCATCCTAATCACACGATGGGGAAACCAGCCAGAACGACTAAGTGCTGGCATTTACCTCCTATTCTACACCCTCATAAGCTCATTACCACTGCTAGTTGCAATCTTATTCCTCCACACACAAACAGGCTCCCTACATCTTACAATACTAAAACTGACTCACCCCACACTTACCAACTCTTGATCTACACTCCTACTAGGCTTTGCGCTACTAACAGCATTCATAGTAAAAGCCCCCCTATACGGCCTCCACCTATGACTACCCAAAGCCCACGTTGAAGCACCAATTGCCGGATCCATACTACTTGCCGCCCTCCTACTAAAACTAGGAGGCTATGGCATCATGCGAGCCACCCTACTAACCGGTCCCCTCTCAACCTCCTTACACTATCCATTCTTAACCCTAGCTTTATGAGGAGCCTTTATAACAAGTTCAATCTGCCTACGCCAAACAGATCTGAAATCACTAATCGCATACTCCTCAGTCAGCCATATAGGCCTAGTCATCGCTGCAAGCATAATCCAAACCCACTGATCATTCTCAGGCGCTATAATCCTAATAATCTCCCACGGCCTTACTTCCTCCATACTATTCTGCCTGGCAAACACAAATTATGAACGCACACACAGCCGAACTCTCCTGCTAACACGAGGCCTACAACCCCTACTACCTCTCATGGCTACATGATGGCTGCTCGCCAACCTAACAAACATAGCACTACCCCCAACCACAAACTTAATAGCAGAATTAACCATTATAACCGCACTATTCAACTGATCCCCCTTTACTATCTTCCTAACCGGAGTCGCAACCCTTCTAACCGCCTCTTACACCCTATTCATACTCCTGACAACCCAACGAGGCCCCCTACCAACCCATATCACCTCTGTACAAAACTCAAACACGCGGGAACACCTTCTAATGACCCTCCACATCATTCCCGCACTCCTATTAATCACAAAGCCAGAACTAATCTCAGGAATCCTCTTATGCAGGTATAGTTTAACCCAAACATTAGATTGTGATTCTAAAAATAGAAGCTAAACCCTTCTTACCCGCCGAGGAGGAGGCCCCAACCAGCAAGAACTGCTAATTCTCGCACCTGAGCATAAAACCTCAGCCTCCTTAAACTTTTAAAGGATAGCAGTAATCCATTGGCCTTAGGAGCCACCCACCTTGGTGCAAATCCAAGTAAAAGTAATGAAAACCGCACTACTTCTCAACACCTCCATGCTCCTCACCCTATCAATCATCCTAACGCCACTATTACTCCCCCTGCTGTCAAAAACCTACCAAAACTCTCCAACCACCATCACACGCTCCGTCAAAACTGCCTTCCTAACCAGCTTAGTGCCAGCATCACTATTCATCCACTCAAACACAGAAAGCATTACATCCAGCTGAGAATGAAAGCTCGTCATAAACTTCAAAATCCCCCTCAGCTTTAAAATAGACCAATACTCAATACTATTCTTCCCCATTGCCCTATTCGTAACATGATCCATCCTTCAATTTGCATCATGATACATATCCACAGAACCACACGTTACAAAATTCTTCTCCTACCTCCTAACATTCCTAATCGCCATACTAACACTAATCATCGCAAACAATATATTCCTACTATTCATCGGATGAGAAGGAGTAGGAATCATATCCTTCCTACTAATTGGCTGATGACACGGCCGAGCAGAAGCCAACACAGCTGCACTCCAAGCCGTACTCTACAACCGAATCGGCGACATCGGCCTTATCTTAAGCATAGCATGACTCGCCTCCACCACAAACTCCTGAGAAATCCAACTTCCACACTCCGCCCAAACACCAACACTCCCCCTGCTAGGCCTCATTCTAGCTGCCACAGGAAAATCCGCCCAATTTGGCCTACACCCTTGACTGCCCGCCGCCATAGAAGGCCCAACCCCAGTCTCCGCTCTACTCCACTCTAGCACCATAGTGGTAGCCGGAATTTTCCTACTTATCCGCACCCACCCAATCCTAGCAACCAATCAAACCGCCCTCACTTCATGCCTATGCCTAGGCGCCCTATCCACACTGTTCGCAGCCACCTGCGCCCTCACACAAAACGATATCAAAAAAATTATTGCCTTCTCCACATCCAGCCAACTAGGACTAATAATAGTCACCATCGGCCTAGGCCTACCCCAACTGGCCTTCCTCCACATCTCAACTCACGCCTTCTTCAAGGCTATACTCTTCCTCTGCTCTGGATCCATCATTCACAACCTTAACGGGGAACAAGATATTCGAAAAATAGGGGGCCTCCAAAAAATACTCCCAACAACCACCACATGCCTAACCATCGGAAACCTAGCCCTAATAGGAACCCCCTTCCTAGCAGGATTCTACTCAAAAGACCTCATCATCGAAAGCCTAAACACTTCATACGTAAACACCTGAGCGCTACTACTAACCCTCCTAGCCACAACATTCACCGCAACTTACAGTCTACGAATAACCCTACTAGTCCAAGCAGGACCCACCCGCATCCCTACACTCACCCCAATAAACGAAAACAGCCCTACACTATCCAATCCCATCGCCCGCCTTGCCATAGGAAGCATCCTGGCGGGCCTACTCATCTCATCCCTCACCATCCCCACAAAAACCCCACCAATAACTATACCAACCTCCATAAAAACCGCCGCCATCACCATCACCATCCTAGGTATTGCCCTAGCCCTAGAACTATCAAACATAACACACACTCTCACCCAGCCAAAACAAAACAACTACTCAAACTTTTCCTCCACCCTAGGATACTTCAACCTACTAACCCACCGATCTAGCTCAACAAAGCTACTAAACAGTGGACAAAAAATCGCCCAAAACTTGGTCGACCTATCCTGATACAAAAAAATAGGCCCAGAAGGCCTCGCCAACTTACAACAAACTGCAGCCAAAACCACCACCACCCTCCATACAGGACTTATTAAGGCCTACCTAGGATCATTTGCCCTTTCCATCCTAATCGCTATACTACTCACACACAGACCAAACTAATGGCCCCCAATATCCGAAAATCCCACCCCCTACTAAAAATAATTAACAACTCCCTAATCGACCTCCCCACCCCATCAAACATCTCCGCCTGATGAAACTTTGGATCCCTCCTAGGAATCTGCCTAATAACACAAATCATAACTGGCCTACTACTCGCTGCACACTACACCGCAGATACAACCCTAGCCTTCTCCTCCGTAGCCCACACATGTCGTGATGTACAATATGGCTGACTAATCCGCAACCTCCATGCTAACGGAGCCTCACTATTCTTTATCTGCATCTACCTTCACATCGGACGAGGACTCTACTACGGATCTTACCTCTACAAAGAAACCTGAAACACAGGCATCGTCCTTCTACTCACACTCATAGCAACCGCCTTCGTAGGCTATGTCCTTCCATGAGGACAAATATCCTTCTGGGGCGCCACAGTCATCACCAACTTATTCTCCGCTATCCCATACATCGGCCAAACCCTGGTAGAATGGGCCTGAGGCGGATTTTCTGTCGACAACCCAACCCTAACGCGATTCTTCGCCCTACACTTCCTGCTCCCGTTCATAATCGCAGGCCTAACCCTAATTCACCTAACATTCCTTCACGAATCGGGCTCAAACAACCCCCTAGGCCTTACATCCAACTGTGACAAAATCCCATTCCACCCGTACTTCACCCTAAAAGACATCCTAGGGTTCGCCACAATATTCCTTCTCTTAACAACCCTCGCCCTCTTCTCTCCCAACCTCCTGGGAGACCCAGAAAACTTCACACCAGCAAACCCCCTAGTAACCCCCCCACACATCAAACCAGAGTGATACTTCCTCTTCGCATACGCCATCCTACGCTCAATCCCAAACAAACTAGGCGGAGTAATGGCCCTAGCCGCCTCCGTGCTAATCCTATTCCTAAGCCCCCTACTACATAAATCCAAACAACGCTCAATAACATTCCGCCCCCTCTCCCAAATCCTATTCTGAACCCTAGTCACCACCCTTCTCATCCTCACATGAGTAGGCAGCCAACCAGTAGAACACCCATTCATCATCATCGGCCAACTAGCCTCCATTGCCTACTTCACCATCCTCCTCATCTTATTCCCCACTGCCGGGGCCCTAGAAAACAAACTGCTTCGCCACTAAAATACTCTAATAGTTTATAACAAAACATTGGTCTTGTAAACCAAAGACTGAAGACTCCACCTCTTCTTAGAGTTCCCCTCAGAAAAAGAGGACTCAAACCTCTATCGCCAGCTCCCAAAGCTGGCATTTTTGCGTTAAACTATCTTCTGACCCCCCTAACTACACAGCCCGGATCGCCCCACTAGACAACCCCCGCACCAACTCCAAAACCACAAACAAAGTCAACAACAACCCCCACCCAGCCACTAAAAACATCCCCACACCCCACGAATAAAACATGGCCACTCCACTAAAATCCGCCCGAGCCGAAAACATACCCCCACCATCAATAGTAGTCACCCCCCACTTTCAACCTCCCATAAAACCCCCCAGCACAATACCCAGGACAAGCACCAAAACAAAACCAACCCCATAACCTAAAACACGTCAATCTCCCCAAGCCTCAGGAAAAGGATCCGCCGCCAAAGCCACAGAGTAAACAAACACCACCAACATCCCACCCAAATATACCATAAACAACACTAATGCAATGAAAGAAATCCCCAAACTCAACAACCACCCACACCCTGCAACGGAAGCTAAAACCAAACCCACCACCCCATAGTAGGGCGACGGGTTAGATGCAACAGCCAGCCCCCCTAAAACAAAAACTAACCCTAAAAAAAGAACAAAATAGGCCATAGCACATTCCCACTTGGTCCTTCTCCAAGGTCTATGGCCTGAAAAGCCACCGTTAAAAAATCTTAACTATGGGAACCCCTCGTACATTAAGGCTACCCCCCCTACCCCCCCATAGATCTATGTATATATGTACATTAATCTATAGTCCACATTACATTACACTTATATCAGGTAATTTAATAGTAATGCTCTAATGACTAATACAGTAATGTATTATTAACATAATATCCATGTAAGGAAGACATATAACTTAGTGCATATAAGACATATATCCTAATGTAGCACAAGGACATACTAATGCATGGTAACCAAGGACTTAAATAATCCAGTGTAACCAGGACATAAGCTTAATGTTCTCAAGACATAAACTGTCATGCTCACCACCACATACCAAACAAGGCAGGACAAATCAAGTTCAGGACTCCCCTGTTCTCCCACAAGTCCATCTAACAGCATGGTCACAAGGACTATAAACCTTCTGCTCTCGTACCAAACCCATACCATGCATTACTCAACATAAACCACTTTCTCCTCACGGAAGTGCTTGAACTCTAACCCATTAACCGTAGCAGGGCTATATACCTAAAATCCTTGCTCGCCGTGCCGGTAGCTGTCGTACCAGGTTATCTATTAATCGTTCTTCTCACGTGAAATCAGCAACCCGGTGTCAGTAAGATCCTTCATGACTAGCTTCAGGCCCATTCTTTCCCCCTACACCCCTAGCACTACTTGCTCTTTTGCGCCTCTGGTTCCTATATCAGGGCCACACCTTGGTTAGTCCCCTCAACTTGCTCTTCACCGATGCATCTGGTTGGGCTATATATCAACATCTTAACTCGTGATCGCGGCATCTAGGAGGTTTGGCACTTTTGGTTCCTTTTTTTTTGGGGCGTCTTCACAGGTGACCCCTCCAGTGCGGCGGGTAAATACAATCTATAGACGTGTGCATACAATGCCCGGCGGTCGGTTTTTTGGCCCTCAGGAGTTACTGAATGAGACGGTTTGCGTGTATGGGGAATCATTTTGACACTGATGCACTTTGCCTCGCATTTGGTTATGGCTCTTCCACCCCCCCGCGACATGGGGCTATTTGGTGAATGCTTGCAGGACATGATTTTTCACTTTTACACTTCCTCTAACTTTCTAAACAAAACTAGGAACTTTCCGCTAAATATTCATCGAATTTTTGTCATTCATTATATTCACATTTATTTAACGTATCATTGGCACTCAAGTTTCATTAATAAATCTAACGTATTCATTCATTCATTATATTGTTAAAAATCACTTCAAATCACCCCATAAATATTAAAGTAATTTCCTACCAATCACAAACATCACCATACGTCACATACAACCACAACAACAACCCCATCCCACCAATACCACTACCCCAAAACACCCTAGAATTCACCACAACATTTCCTTTCCACATCGCCACAATAAATCCAAACAAACAAACAAACAAACAAACAAACAAACAAACAAACAAACAAACAAACAAACAAACAAACAAACAAACAAACAAACAAACAAACAAACAAACAAACAAACAAACAAACACAAGTCCACGTAGCTTACACACACCTAAAGCGTGGCACTGAAGATGCCAAGACGGCCGCTAACCCGCACCCGAGGACAAAAGATTTAGTCCTGACCTTACCATTAGTTTTTGCTAGATGTATACATGCAAGCATCCACGCCCCGGTGTAAATGCCCACAGCCTCTTACCAAGACATAAGGAGCAGGCATCAGGCACACCTTGCCCAACGGTAGCCTAAGACGCCTTGCCTGGCCACACCCCCACGGGTATTCAGCAGTAACTAACATTGAGCCATGAGCGAAAGCTTGACTCAGTCATAGCAAACATAGGGTTGGTAAATCTTGTGCCAGCCACCGCGGTCACACAAGAGACCCAAACTAATTGTCCACACGGCGTAAAGAGTGGCACAGCATTATCACATCAACTAGGGCCAAAATGCTACCAAGCTGTCACAAGCCAAGGTTGCACGTAAGATCCTCAATCAAAATGACCCTAGCACTCACGATTAATCTAACTCCACGAAAGCCAAGGCACAAACTGGGATTAGATACCCCACTATGCTCGGCCCTAAATCCTGATGTTTACTACACCAAAACATCCGCCTGAGAACTACGAGCACAAACGCTTAAAACTCTAAGGACTTGGCGGTGCCCCAAACCCACCTAGAGGAGCCTGTTCTATAATCGATAATCCACGATATACCCAACCCCTCCTTGCCAAAACAGCTTATATACCGCCGTCGCCAGCCTACCTCCCCTGAGAGCATGGCAGTAGGCATAATAGCCCAATCCCGCTAGTACGACAGGTCAAGGTATAGCCTATGGAGGGGAAGAAATGGGCTACATTTTCCTAACATAGAAAATCTACGGAAAGGGGTATGAAACTCCCCCTGGAAGGCGGATTTAGCAGTAAAGCGGGACAATATCAGCCCCCTTTAAGTTGGCCCTGAGGCACGTACATACCGCCCGTCACCCTCCTCACAAGCTACGCCTTTGAATAAATAATACGCATGTCAGCTAAAGATGAGGTAAGTCGTAACAAGGTAAGTGTACCGGAAGGTGCACTTAGCACACCAAGACGTAGCTAAACACAAAGCACTCAGCTTACACCTGAAAGATATCTGCCTGCCGCCCAGATCGTCTTGAAGCCTAACTCTAGCCCAACCACAATTTTAGCCCCACAGTCAAAAACCAACTCTACCGCCAAATTAAAACATTCACCAAACCCTAGTATAGGCGATAGAAAGGGAACCCCCGGCGCCATAGAGACTTGTACCGTAAGGGAAGGATGAAATAATAATGAAACCTAAAGCCACATGTAGCAAAGATCAGCCCTTGTACCTCTCGCATCATGGTCTAGCAAGAACAACCAAGCGAAACGAATTTAAGCTTGCCGCCCCGAAACCCAAGCGAGCTACTTACAAGCAGCTAACATGAGCGAACCCGTCTCTGTCGCAAAAGAGTGGGATGACTTGTCAGTAGAGGTGAAAAGCCAACCGAGCTGGGTGATAGCTGGTTGCCTGTGAAACGAATCTAAGTTCATTCTTGGCCCTTTCCACCGGACACTCAACATCTAACCCAACGCGTAACTAACCAAGAACAATTTAAGGGGGGTACAGCCCCCTTAAAAAAGAACACAACCTCCTCCAGCGGATAAAAGCTCAACCCGACAAAATCTTGTGGGCCTTAAAGCAGCCACCAACGAAGAGTGCGTCAAAGCTCAATACCACAAAGATCTAAAAACCACATGACTCCCTTACCCACTAACAGGCCAACCTATGACGATAGGAGAATTAATGCTAGAATGAGTAACTACGGGCCACCCCTCTCTAAGCGCAAGCTTATACCCGCACTAATCAACAGACATCCAATATCTAAATTACAACAAGACTCGATATTAAACAACATCTGTTACTAACCGACCCAGGAGCGCCCATTAAGAAAGATTCAAACCTGTAAAAGGAACTAGGCAAGCCCAAGGCCCGACTGTTTACCAAAAACATAGCCTTCAGCAAACCAAGTATTGAAGGTGATGCCTGCCCAGTGACACCACGTTCAACGGCCGCGGTATCCTAACCGTGCGAAGGTAGCGCAATCAATTGTCCCATAAATTGAGACTTGTATGAATGGCTAAACGAGGTCTTAACTGTCTCTTACAGGTAATCAGTGAAATTGATCTCCCCGTGCAAAAGCAGGGATAAACACATAAGACGAGAAGACCCTGTGGAACTTAAAAATCTATAGCCACTCCACAAAAAACTCCACACCTACTAGGTTCATCCACGTAAATGCTGGCTATAGTCTTTCGGTTGGGGCGACCTTGGAGAAAACAAATCCTCCAAAAACAAGACCACACCTCTTAACCAAGAGCAACTCCTCAACGTACCAACAGTAACCAGACCCAATATAATTGACTAATGGACCAAGCTACCCCAGGGATAACAGCGCAATCTCCTTCAAGAGCCCATATCGACAAGGAGGTTTACGACCTCGATGTTGGATCAGGACATCCTAATGGTGCAGCCGCTATTAAGGGTTCGTTTGTTCAACGATTAACAGTCCTACGTGATCTGAGTTCAGACCGGAGCAATCCAGGTCGGTTTCTATCTATGACGGGACTTTCCCCAGTACGAAAGGACCGGAAAAGTAAGGCCAATGCAACTAGTACGCCTTCTCAACAAGCAATGAAATCAACTAAATTGCCAAGTAAACCCACCACCACACCCCTAGAATAAGGGGAACCGCTAGAGTGGCAGAGCTCGGCAAATGCAAAAGGCTTAAGCCCTTTATCCAGAGGTTCAAATCCTCTCCCTAGCTTTCCCCTACAGGACCC